TTTTTTTTTTGTCTGAATATTCAGTTAAGACCATTCCAAGGCTCCTTTTCGCCATGCATAAACTAAACCAACAACTAGGATAAGCACGAAAATGAAAGCTTCGATAAAAACGGATACACCCAATACGTCAAAACTCATTGCCCAAGGGTAGAGAAAGACCGTTTCCACATCAAAAACAACAAAAACTAGGGCAAACATGTAATAGCGTATTCGGAATTGTAACCAAGCACCCCCCATGGGTTCTATACCCGATTCATAACTAGAAAGCTTCTCTGGTCCTTCACTAATCGGGGCTAAAAGCCCTGAAATCCAAAATACCAAAATAGGAATAAGGCTTGCTATTATTAGAAATGTCCAAAAAATATCATATTCGTGAAGCAGGAACATAAATGTACTCCCATTAATGTGGAATAGGCAGAACTGAAATTAGTCAATTCAGTTGGCATTGTCAATTTATCCAGAACTTCTCTCTTTTCCTCGGTGAAACAAGAATCTCTTTTGCTCAAACCAAAGAGCGCTTACTTTAGCTTTTGTTTCTTTTGTGCCATGTCTTCCTTAAGGATTCATCCAAAAGAATCCCCACTATCTTTCTTTTAGATTTCCATTCTATTTAGATATGGTATAGACCTAATTCTTATACAAAGAAAACTCTTTTGCTTCACTTTGTCTCGTTTTCTCTAGAATCTCTAGAAAAAAGAATTGCTCTATCCTTTATTTAAGGATAGTCAGAGACTATTAAATAAAAAATAAAATACTTACTACTAATTAGATTAGAACCTAATTAAAATAGGATTACGCAGCCTAATGAGGAATAATACTAAAAAAAAAAAAAGAACTCGATTTTAGAATTATGAAACAGAATATCCTGTTTTGTTATTTACTCTTTCTTTTTATTTGTTATTTACTCTTTCTTTTTTTTTCTTTCGATTTTTTCTATTTAAAGTAGATCTATTTAGATAATGTATATTTTGACATAATGTATATTATAGTAATATACTTCAAACAAAATAGGAATTCGCAAAATGGAGAAAATCGTTGCAGTCATTATAGTAAAGTTTAGGGACTTAGGGCATATCCTATTTTATTTGAAGAAGGATGGAATTCAAATCAGATAAGGGATCTTTCCTTCTATTGATTTGATCGAAATTCTTTTTTCTTTTCCTGTCTCTATGATTTTCGATAAATGAGCCTATGGTAATGCTTTTATCTCTATTCTAGGGCGCAAGCGACCGTCGAGTCTATAAACAAGTACTAATAAGGAAAAGAAAACTATACTAAAGGAAACATAGGATATCCATCCTAAAATCTAAAAAAAAAGACATATATATTAGTAGGGCTATACGGATTCGAACCGTAGACCTTCTCGGTAAAACAGATCAAACGGATTATTATCGAAATGATTCGAACTGTTTCAAAGACCCAACATGCATTTTTCTGCATTGGGCTCTTTCATCAACTGATGTAAAGATCAGTTAATCCGCCATAGTTTTTCTTTACGGAAAGATAATAAGATGGCTCCCTGTGCTCTGATTGATTTATTTGTATTATGATCTATCTAGGAGCAATACCAAAGTGTTTCAAAGGAGGATTACCTTGACTTAGGTCTGCCTCCGGCCTAAATTAAATCAACCTAAGTGAAATGGAGTCTCTATCGTTCCGCTGCAAGAGTTGACTATGAGACTTCATACACCTTAAAGTTCATAGAACGAAAAGAAGTTTTTTGGAGGCCCTTATCCTCATTAAGCCTAACATTGAGTGGGCTGGATATTTACCTTATCAACTAGCAAATCAATAGGGGTTCTATTTGATTAGGCACCAGAATTGGCACCCGAATCGGACTGAACCGACTGTTTGTCAGGCTACTGTTCTCCTATTCTCTCGAATCCATGAAGTAAGACATTGATTTTGCAATAAGGTCAATTATGTTCATTGCATAATAAATTCCCTTGAAAAGCATTGGCGCACGTGTAAGCGAGTTGCTCTACCGAACTGAGCTATAGCCCTTGTCAGAGATATCTTAACATATAGATAATTTCTTGTCAAGATGAATATTCTGTAATGCCATAGGATATCCCTTTGATCTATTTACTATATACCAATAATGGAATACCATACCAATAATGGAGCGGTATTGCTTATAAAAAGGATTCGATCTATAATCGATCGAAGTAATGTGGCTTCTTTTGCGATGATAAATTGCCTACTTAACTCAGTGGTTAGAGTACTGCTTTCATACGGCGGGAGTCATTGGTTCAAATCCAATAGTAGGTAGGTAGGTAGAAAAATTACTAGATAGCATTGGACTTACTTCGCTTCGCTATCTAATAACTTTTTCTACCCTTCTATCCTTTTTCTTTGTATCAACGAAACCTTTGGATTGTCTTCAATTGGATGGGGGAATCCAATTGATAGCCTCGACTCGTATCCTAGCCCGTTTGAGAGCTAGCTTTGCTTCAACCAATTCTTTTGTACCCTCAGCTCTACTCAAGTTAGCTTCGGCTATTTCAAGTGCCTGTTGAGCTTCTTCTGGATCAATGTCACTACCCAGTTCTGCATCATTTCCTAAAATAATGATCTCATTATTAACGATTCTCGCAAAACCACTCCACAGAACCGCTGTTAACCATTGGTCGTTGAGGAGGCGTATTCTCAAAGGACCCATATCTACAGCTGTGTTAATGGGGGCGTGGTTTGGTAATACACCAATTTGGCCGCTATTAGTAGATAAAATGATTTCTTTCACTTCACAATCCCAAATAATTCGTTTAGGAGTCAGTACATAAAGATTTAATTTCATTTCTTCAATTTGTTCTCCTCTTCTAAGTTTATAGCTTTCGTGCTAGCTTCATCGATGTTCCCCACCAAATAAAAAGCCTGTTCGGGTAGGCCATCTAATTCTCCGGAAAGGATTAGTTGAAACCCCCTAATTGTTTCTGCAAGACTAACATACTTTCCTGGAGAACCGGTAAAAACTTCTGCCACAAAGAACGGTTGTGATAAGAACCGCTCAATTTTTCGTGCTCTTGCTACAGTTAAACGATCCTCCTCCGATAATTCATCCAACCCAAGAATTGCAATAATGTCCTGAAGTTCCTTGTAACGCTGTAAAGTTTCTTTAACTCTTTGCGCAGTTTCATAATGGTCCTTGCCAACGATCCGAGGCTGTAACATAGTTGAGGTTGAATCTAAAGGATCTACTGCGGGATAAATACCCTTGGAAGCCAATCCTCTGGAAAGTACGGTAGTAGCGTCCAAATGTGCAAATGTTGTGGCAGGAGCAGGGTCGGTCAAATCGTCCGCAGGTACATAAACAGCTTGGATCGAAGTTATCGATCCCTTGCTGGTAGAAGTAATTCTTTCTTGTAAAGAACCCATTTCTGTACTAAGGGTAGGTTGATAACCCACTGCAGAGGGCATTCTCCCTAATAAGGCGGATACCTCCGATCCTGCTTGAACAAAACGAAAGATATTATCGATGAATAAAAGCACGTCTTGCTTATTAACATCTCGGAAATATTCTGCCATAGTTAGGGCAGTTAAACCAACTCTCATACGAGCTCCCGGCGGTTCATTCATTTGTCCATAGACTAGAGCTACCTTTGATTCCTCAATATTTTTTTCATTAATTACTCCAGATTCCTTCATTTCCATATAAAGATCATTTCCTTCACGAGTCCGTTCCCCTACTCCGCCAAATACGGATACGCCTCCATGAGCTTTAGCAATGTTATTGATTAATTCCATGATGAGTACTGTTTTACCTACTCCTGCCCCCCCAAATAGTCCGATTTTTCCTCCACGCCGATAAGGAGCTAAAAGATCGACCACCTTAATACCTGTTTCAAAGATAGATAATTTCGTATCTAACTCAATAAAGGCAGGCGCAGATCTATGAATAGGGAATGTTGCACTAGTATCTACAGGACCCAAATTGTCAATAGGCTCCCCAAGAACGTTAAAAATTCGTCCGAGAGTAGCTCCACCGACCGGAACACTAAGAGGAGCTCCTGTGTCAATCACTTCCATTCCTCTCATCAACCCGTCTGTAGCACTCATAGCTACAGCTCTAACTCGATTATTTCCTAATAATTGTTGTACCTCACAAGTCACATTAATTTGCTTATCGGCAGTGTCCCGACTCTTGACTATCAAAGCGTTATAAATATAAGGCAACTTGCCCGGAGGAAAAGTGATATCCAGCACGGGTCCAATAATTTGATCAATACGTCCTGCATTTTTTTCTTCAATTGTGGAAACCCCGGGACGCGAAGTAGTAGAATTGGTTCTCATAATTATCACATAATTCTAAAAAAAAGGAATTTGTCGAAATTTTTCTTTTTTTTCTTGTTGAATAATGCCAAATCAAATAAAAAAATATCCAAAAATCAAAAAGTTAAAAGGAAATGAATTAGTTAATTCAATAAAAAAGAAAAGGGGACTAGCACTTGATTTCGTTGCCTAAGCGAATCCCATTCACTCGTTTACTCATGGAATGAGTCCGGTGGAAAGTTCAATCAATCTTTTTTTCATAGACATTTTTCCTTTTGTCAAGGATCTTTGCCTCTTCCACTTTCCTGTCTAGGACTTCGATATACAAAATATATACTACCGTGAAGCATAGATTGCTGTCAACAGAGAATTTTCTTAGTATTTAGGTATTTAGATTCAAAATAAGAAAAGGGCCTATTAAGATAAGAACTTATGAAATTGTAAAATAAGGATTAAGGGGTTAGTTTGGGTTGCGCTATATCTATCAAAGAGTATACAATAATGATGGATTTGGTGAATCAAATCTATGGTTTAATACTGAACCATGTTAACTTACCATAACAACAACTCAATTCCTATCGAATTCCTATAGTCGAATTCCTATAGGATAGAACGTACACAGGGTGTACGCATTATATATGAATGAAACATATTCATTAACTTAAGCATACTCCCTTTTTTATTTAATGAGTTGATATTAATTGAATATCTTTTTTTTAAGATTTTTGCAAAGGTTTCATTTACGCTTAGTCCATATCGAGTAGACCCTGTCGTTGTGAGAATTCTTAATTCATGAGTTGTAGGGAGGGACTTATGTCACCACAAACAGAAACTAAAGCAGGTGTTGGATTTCAAGCTGGTGTTAAAGATTATAAATTGACTTACTACACCCCGGAATACGAAACCAAGGATACTGATATCTTGGCAGCATTTCGAGTAACTCCTCAGCCCGGGGTTCCGCCTGAAGAAGCGGGGGCTGCAGTAGCTGCGGAATCTTCTACTGGTACATGGACAACTGTTTGGACTGATGGACTTACCAGTCTTGATCGTTACAAAGGACGATGCTATCACATCGAACCTGTTCCTGGGGAAGACAGTCAATATATCTGTTATGTAGCTTATCCATTAGATCTATTTGAAGAGGGTTCTGTTACTAACATGTTTACTTCCATTGTGGGTAACGTATTTGGTTTCAAAGCCCTACGTGCTCTACGTTTGGAGGATCTACGAATTCCTCCTGCTTATTCAAAAACTTTCCAAGGTCCGCCTCATGGTATCCAAGTTGAAAGGGATAAGTTGAACAAGTATGGTCGTCCTTTATTGGGATGTACTATTAAACCAAAATTGGGATTATCCGCAAAAAATTATGGTAGAGCATGTTATGAGTGTCTACGCGGTGGACTTGATTTTACCAAAGATGATGAAAACGTAAACTCACAACCATTTATGCGCTGGCGAGACCGTTTTGTCTTTTGTGCCGAAGCTATTTATAAAGCACAAGCCGAAACCGGTGAAATCAAGGGGCATTACTTGAATGCGACTGCAGGTACATGCGAAGAAATGATTAAGAGAGCTGTATTTGCGAGGGAATTAGGGGTTCCTATTATAATGCATGACTACATAACTGGAGGATTCACCGCAAATACTAGTTTAGCTCATTATTGCCGCGACAATGGCCTACTTCTTCACATTCACCGAGCAATGCATGCAGTTATTGATAGACAGAAAAATCATGGTATGCATTTCCGTGTATTAGCTAAAGCATTGCGTATGTCTGGGGGAGATCATATCCACGCCGGTACAGTAGTAGGTAAGTTAGAAGGGGAACGCGAAATGACTTTAGGTTTTGTTGATTTATTGCGCGATGATTATATTGAAAAAGATCGTTCTCGCGGTATCTTTTTCACGCAGGACTGGGTATCCATGCCAGGTGTTATACCGGTGGCTTCAGGGGGTATTCATGTTTGGCATATGCCAGCTCTGACCGAAATCTTTGGAGACGATTCCGTATTACAATTTGGTGGAGGAACTTTAGGACATCCTTGGGGGAATGCACCAGGTGCAGCAGCTAATCGGGTGGCTTTAGAAGCCTGTGTACAAGCTCGTAACGAAGGGCGCGATCTTGCTCGTGAAGGTAATGAAATTATCCGAGCAGCTTGCAAATGGAGTCCTGAACTAGCCGCAGCTTGTGAAGTATGGAAAGCGATCACATTTGACTTCAAGCCGGTAGATACCATCGATTAAGTAGATAAAACTAGATATAAAGAAGGTCTAAATAAAAAAGAAGCGAAATAGAAAGAGAATAAATGAGTTACGAAATGCAGTAATTCTTCTTTATTCTTCTAATTGATTGCAATTAAATTTGGCTCGATCTTTTAAAAGATCGAGCCAAATTTAAATATATCTTGATACGATCATGAGACTTGACAAATCGAGATTCTTCTATTCTATATATCTAGAATATAGAAAGGTATAATACAATAAACAAATACAAATCAAAATAGAGTATTATCATACGATAATGGAACCAAATACGCAGTATTTGCAGAAAAGAGTCTTCGTTTATTGGGAAAGAATCAATATACTTTTAATGTCGAATCGGGACCCACTAAGACAGAAATAAAGCATTGGGTCGAGCTCTTCTTTGGTGTTAAGGTAGTAGCTGTGAATAGCCATCGACTACCCGGAAAGGGTAGAAGAATGGGACCTATTCTGGGACATACAATGCATTACAGATGTATGATCATTACCCTTCAACCGGATATTCTATTCCACTTCTACTTTTGCAATTTTAATTAAAGGGTATTCTGAAAGAGGTATTTCTTTCATTTTCACAATTGCTTTCTTTTGAATCCAATTTCAAGTTCGATTAGAAAGATAGAAAGGCCATGAGAATGGAAAAAGAAAAATATAATTATCCATTCCATTCATTTTTTAGAGATATAGAATACTTTTATAGAATACTTTAGTTAGTATTATTTATCTAAAAAAAATCTTTTTTTTGCAAACTCAAAAATACAATAGTCAATATTCCTTATAATAGATATACTTAATTATATCATAAGAATCTTAAGATATATTTTGAATAGATAGAAATAGTAAATTGGAATTGAGACACCTATTCTATGACAGATTTAAACTTACCCTCTATTTTCGTGCCTTTAGTAGGCTTAGTATTTCCGGCAATTGCAATGGCTTCTTTATTTCTTTATGTGCAGAAAAATAAGATTGTCTAGAACCGACGGGGCCAAATTTGCTCAATGTATTTCCAGGATGATAATACAAATATTTTTTAGTGTAAGTAATATATTAATATGATAGGGTATGTAGCTCTTTCTACACACAAATGAAAAACGTCTATGGATGCAGATATAGGCTACGAGCATAAATGCATACATATGCGTAGCCGAGTATAGCGAGTTTTTTTAAGTGGATCCAGGAATTTTTTTGAATAGAAAGTCAATGTATCTAACCAATTTTTTCACAGGAGTACTAGCTGCTGAAGGCGATTTCAGAATCAAAAAAAGTAAAGTCAAAATCATTTAGCTTATTCTCTCAATTTCAATTAACCGCTGCTGGATTTAGTATATCTAATATGAATTGGCGATCAGAACACATATGGATAGAACTTCTAAAAGGTTCTCGAAAAAGAGGTAATTTTTTCTGGGCCTGTATTCTTTTTCTAGGTTCATTAGGATTCTTAGCGGTTGGGGCTTCCAGTTATCTTGGTAAGAATATGATATCCGTACTTCCATCTCAACAAATTCTTTTTTTTCCACAGGGGGTCGTGATGTCTTTCTACGGAATCGCGGGCCTATTCATTAGCTCCTATTTGTGGTGCACTATTTTGTGGAATGTAGGCAGTGGTTATGACCGATTTGATAGAAAAGAGGGAATAGTGTGCATTTTTCGTTGGGGATTCCCTGGAATAAAACGTCGCATCTTCCTTCGATTCCTTGTGCGGGATATCCAATCAATTAGAATTCAGGTTAAAGAGGGTCTTTATCCTCGTCGTATCCTTTATATGGAAATACGTGGCCAGGGGGTCATTCCCTTGACTCGTACTGATGAGAAGTTTTTTACTCCACGAGAAATTGAACAAAAAGCTGCCGAATTGGCCTATTTCTTGCGCGTACCAATTGAAGTATTTTGAGTACCAAAGGAAAAAAGGGTATTTTCGAGTATTTATCTAAAGGAAGGAACAACCGAGGATAAGAGAAAATTGCTTCTAATTTGTTTTGTCCAAGTGAGATATATGGCCTAATATTCTTCCCTTTTCATATGAAAGAAAGGGCTTTTTTTTTTATTCTATTTCTCTATTCCACTCCATTTAGATCTAAGAAAGAACCCAATACAATGAAATTCCACTAGTATACAAAAAGAGAAATAGATACAAACACAAGGTCTTAAACCTTATTATAGAATTTTTGCTTCAAAAAAAAAAAGAAATATCATATAGAGTCAACGAATGAAGCGGATTCATTAACAACTCAATTTACAGATCAAAAATGAAAAAAAAGAAAGCATTGCCTTCTTTCCTATATCTTGTATTTATCGTACTTTTGCCCTGGGGAGTCTCTTTCTCTTTTAACAAATGTCTGGAACTTTGGATTAAGAATTGGTGGAATACCAGGCAACCTGAAACTCTCTTAACGGACATTCAAGAGAAAAGGATTCTAGAAGGATTCATAGAATTAGAAGAGCTTTTTCTCTTGGACGAAATGATAAAAGAGAAACCGAAGACACATGTACAAAAACTTCCTATAGGAATACACAAGGAAATAATACAATTGGCCAAAATAGATAATGAGGACCATCTCCATATCATTTTGCATTTCTCAACAAATATAATCTGTTTGGCTATTCTAAGTGGTTCTTTTTTTCTGGGTAAAGAGGAACTTGTCATTTTGAATTCTTGGGTTCAGGAATTCTTCTATAACTTAAATGACTCAATAAAAGCTTTTTTTATTCTTTTAGTTACGGATTTTTTTGTTGGATTTCACTCCACCCGCGGTTGGGAACTACTAATTCGTTGGGTCTACAACGATCTTGGATGGGCTCCTAACGAGCTAATTTTCACTATTTTTGTTTGTAGTTTTCCTGTCATTCTAGACACGTGTTTGAAATTTTGGGTCTTTTTTTGTTTAAACCGTCTATCTCCTTCGCTTGTAGTCATTTATCATTCAATTAGTGAAGCATAATTGGCTTTCCTAATATTAATAAAATTAGCATTTTTCTTCCTTTAGAAAGAAAGCCCTTTTTCTTTTTAGCAAAATTCTTTCTATTTCTACTTCTACCTGCTCAAGGTATTCATCATTCCAGTACAACTGTTGCAGTAGAATGACAACAGACTCGTGTATAGGGAACTAGATTAACTTAGCTACCTATCTAATTTATTGTAGAAATTCCGGGATCCGCGATTGGACATGGAAAATAGAAATACTTTTTCTTGGTTAAAGGAACAGATGATTCGATCGATTTCTGTATCGATCATGATATACGTAATAACTCGGACATCTATTTCAAATGCATATCCCATTTTTGCGCAGCAGGGTTATGAAAACCCGCGGGAAGCAACTGGACGAATTGTATGTGCCAACTGCCATTTAGCTAATAAGCCCGTGGATATTGAAGTTCCCCAAGCTGTGCTTCCCGATACTGTATTTGAAGCAGTTCTTCGAATCCCTTATGATATGCAGCTGAAACAAGTTCTTGCTAATGGGAAAAAGGG